TCAGTATCGAAAGGAAGTGCTAAAGAATTTATTTATTCCTTTCCTTTACCTGTTGATGTAAAATGGTGCTGTATTTAATCGAAAATTCTTACAATGAAAAAGAGTATCCTATTTCCACAATTCAATTTAAGTAGATGAGAGATAGATAAATTTCCTTCAATTTTCTTTTCATGGTTGTATAGACAGTTTTTTGTTTGAACCCCCCTTTATTTTTCATTTTCAGGAGTTGGTTAATCGTCCCGTAACAAATACGAGTAGTATATCCTATTCGATGAAAGAAAGCGAAGAAAGAATAAAATAATTGGAATCAATAGTTGTAATGAATTGTTGGATTGGATCTCAATCCAAATCTTGATCTAGCTACAAGGATGATACTTTATTTGAAAATATCGAAAAAAAGAGTCTTCCCTAAAAATTTCATTCACAAATAAGAATTCAAAAAGAGTTTCATTTGTGAATGAAGTTACACGCTCCAGTTCGTATTATTAGTTTATGCTCAACGACTCGTTTGATAAGAATCGCGAGATGGCTAGATGTTAGAAATGATTAAGCAATTTCATTTTATATGCCCGTCACTTTCTCTCCGTTCGTGCTATCTATAATGATAGATGAATCAAAAACTTTCAATTGAACTTATTCTTTCAATGGGTTTTTTGGATATTTTCCCATTTTGAAAAAATGGAAACTTAGGTAAATGCTTTAGAAACATATGTATAAAAAGAACATATTTCATTTAGCCCCTTCATGCTTACTATAACTAGTTATTTCGGTTTTCTACTAGTGGCTTTAACTATAACTTCAGCTCTCTTTATTGGTCTGAGCAAGATACGACTTATTTAAAATTTCTATTTGAAAGAAACAATTCAGAAAGTAAATCCTTCTTTGCTTTGAAATTCCGTCTATTCGAGAGTTAGTTACCACGTTAATTGTCAATTTTTGGTCATTGAGATTCGCGTCAATTCGGATTAATATTTAGGTATAGATATTACCTCTTTTTTTCTCCTTTTCAAAAAATTTAAATGATTGAAGTTTTTCTATTTGGAATCGTGTTAGGTCTAATTCCTATTACTTTGGCTGGGTTATTCGTAACTGCATATTTACAATACAGGCGTGGCGATCAGTTGGACCTTTGATTAATTAACATTTCTTTTTTTGATTGGCCTCTTCCTTTATCCACAAGAGGTCAAATTGGAATTGTTGTGCAAGTGATTGCTGAATCTATTTCAGTCTAATTCGACTCATGAAGAAAAAATCACGCTCTGTAGGATTTGAACCTACGACATCGGGTTTTGGAGACCCACGTTCTACCGAACTGAACTAAGAGCGCTTTCTTATAAGAATAGAAAAGAATGTAAACATAAAAAAAAGGATTCTTTTTTTAACACTTTTATATGCATATATTCTATAGTTTCAAAAAAATGAATGATTCTGTGCAATTTGAATCGATCTCGATTGATTCCTCGTTACTGCTCAACGAAGCAGTAATAGGTAGGGATGACAGGATTTGAACCCGTGACATTTTGTACCCAAAACAAACGCGCTACCAAGCTGCGCCACATCCCTTCAATTGTCCTACAGTGTCATTGTAGAGAATTCCTGTCTTGTTTTCCACACCCCTATTTCCTGCATTGAGAAACACAAATTTTCTACCCATTTCGTCTTTTTGGTCTCATTTAACATATAATAAGAAGGGGAAAGTCTTAGAGAGTGTTTTACATTTCAATTGGAATTGCGGATTCCGTGTACAACTACAAGCGGCCCTTAACTACATATGCATCTGATCATATATGCATTATCTTTTTCTGTATTACAATAAATAAAAAGGGAGGTTTTTCAATGCGAGATCTAAAAACATATCTCTCCGTGGCCCCAGTACTAAGTACGCTATGGTTCGGAGCTTTAGCAGGTCTATTGATAGAGATTAATCGTTTTTTCCCGGATGCGTTGACATTTCCCTTTTTTTCATTTTAGTTATTGACATCGGAAAGAATGAAGAAGAATAGAGATACAATTTCAAATCTGTGACTAACCCCCCCATTCCTTTTCTCTTTTGTCCCTTTTTTTTTCTAATTTTTAGACTAAGGGACGAAAGAGAAAGAAGAAGAGTAGATTCAACGTCTCCGAAACTCAGGTTCCAATTCGAATTAAATCAATATTAATAATAAATAATAGAGTCACGGGGGGTAGAGTAGGAAAATCGGGGTCTAGGGCAAGAATACAAGATCTTTAACTGATGTCCTTCGGGTTTAAATAGAGTTTCTAAATCATTGTATTACTTCTTATTCTTTACTATGTCTTTGCTTTGATTTATTATTACTTTATTGATTTTGATCTTTTAGAGTTGGATTTCAAGTTGGTAACTTCTATTTTTTCCTTCCTTTCTTTTTCTTCATTTCGAATCAAAATGGAAGAGTTGAGCAAATCAAAAATCAAAAGGAGGTTCATGGCTAAGAGGAAAGATGCGCGGGTAACGGTGATTTTGGAATGTACCGGTTGTATCCAAAACGGTGTTAAGAAGGTATCAACGGGCATTTCCAGATATATTACTCAAAAAAACCGGCACAATATGCCGAATCGGCTAGAATTAAGAAAATTCTGTCCCTATTGTTACAAACATATGATTCATGTGGAAATCAAGAAATAGATCGAACCGAGTATGTCTTATCCTTAAAAGGGGAAAAAATGCCATTATATAGAACATATTGAAATATAAATAGAAGATATTTCATTTAAATAAAAAATTGGAGTAAAAAAAAAATGACAATTAAGAAATAAACTAAACAAAAAAATCATGGATAAATCCAAGCGATCTTTTCTGAAATCCAAGCGATCTTTTCGTAGGCGTTTGCCCCCGATTCAATCGGGGGATCGAATTGATTATAGAAACATGAGTTTAATTAGTCGATTTATTAGTGAACAAGGAAAAATATTATCTAGACGAGTCAATAGATTGACCTTGAAACAACAACGATTAATCACTATTGCTATAAAACAAGCTCGTATTTTATCTTTGTTACCTTTTCTCAATAATGAGAAACAATTTGAAAGAATGGAGTCGACCACCAGAACGACTGGTCTTAGAACCAGAAATAAGTAGGCTTATTCTTTTTCTTTCCGAACTCAAACAGTTCTTTTTCTTTCCGAACTCAAACGCGGGTTGGTGTTTTGTTTGACAAATTGGAGAATCCAGATTGTATTATGCTTTCGTAAGAAAAAAAACGAACCAGAAAAAAAAGATTTTTTTTATTGAACGTGTTCATTCATTTTGACTACTTTAAGCATATTTTCTTATAGTCATTTTGACCCCACCTTCCCGGAGTTCATTCTCCGGGGAACTCCATTTAAATTATTCCGGTGTATTCTTTCCAATCTACTTTTTTTCTTATTTCGTTGGAAATCATATAAAGACAATTCCTATTTGATATAGCGATTTGGGCCAAAATTTTACGATTAAGAAGCAACTGCTTCTTGTATAGATCATTTATTAATTTACTATAACTATAGAATACTCTCCCTTCTCGAATTACTGCGTTTATCCGAGTGATCCACAAACGACGAAAATTTCTCTTTTGCTTATCCCTATCCCGATGAGCCGAAACCAAAGCTCTTATTTTCTGTTGAGTAATAGTTCGAGTAAGTCTTGAATGAGACCCCCGAAAACTTGATGCAAATAAACGAATTTTTGTTCTACGCCTCCGGGCTATATATCCGCGTTTAATTCTGGTCATTGAATAAATAAAATTTTGACAAATAACTAATCGATTTCGTTTCTTTCAGTTATTCTTTTACCCGTCCTGGTCTATTAATAACCAAACGGATTTTTCCAATGTATAAAATAAAAATTCCAATGGCTTTGGCTACTATAACCTCCCCAACCACGATTTTTTCTTTTTTTTTTTATTTTAAAAGAAATAGAAATTAAATAGATAAATAAATAGTGGGTTTCCTCGTTTCTATGGTTACTTCTTAAACGGTGAGGTCTTCTCTATACACCGGAGCCTTTACTTCATTTATTTAATATTTCATCAATGTTATTGGTAACTTGTATAGTTCACATCACACTCTTTGGCTCTACTCATGAATTATCCAGTAACAGGTCTTTCACAATAAGACCCGCCTATACAGTAACGGTATTGAATTATGAAATTTCGCTGGGTAGCTGACCCTCGTAGTCCGTTCTTGACCGAGCGCGAACTTCATTTTTATGTTTTTTTTTGAATTTCAATAAGATTTCCTCCGCTTAATGGATAACGACTTGCTACCAATGGAGAATTGGTTCTCATCTTAAATTCAGGTGATTGGATTTACACCAGTGGAAACCATAAATTTTATACACAATAGAGGGATCGAGTGGCTTATTTTTAGATAGTAAGTAGATAGTAAATGGAGTTCCTTCTTCCATTCGATCCTATTCACTGGACTAATCATTCATACTGGAAGCGGTTTCTTGCTTTTTTGTATCAGCTCATGATCTAAACGAGTCGCACATACACCCTAGTACATGTTCCTCGACGCTGAGGGCATCCCCCAAGAGCGGGGGATTTCGTGACATTTCGAATGGGCTGTCTTGTATTTCTAATAAGTTGTTTAATGGTTGGCATGTTGAATATATACATAATGGGCTGGTTTAGATTGATCCGAACCGGATGATTATGAATTTTTTTATTTAATAGTTAAACTCGGAGATAAAATATCACATCACGGATTTTCACAAAATCCATTTTTTTTCATTCAACTGCTACAAGATCAACAATTCCATAAGCTTGGGCTTCTGTTGCTGACATAAAAACGTCTCTTTCCATGTCTTCAGATACAACCCATAAGGGTTTGCCCGTCCTTTGTACATAAACCCTTGTGAGGGTTTCGCGTAGTTTAAGCAGTTCTTCCGCTTCCAGGATAAATTCTCCCGTCTGCGCCTCATAAAAAGAACTCGCGGGTTGATGGATCATTACCCTGATGATAGAAGGTTTCTCTATCTGATGTGATGAAAGGAACAGAAAAGGAAGATCAAGAATAATAGGAAAAAAAGATAGAATTGAACAACCGTACGGGCATCATCTTTTGTGCATTGCATACGGCTATACAATCAAATTGACCCTTACTTTCCAGATAAAAATAGAATCTATCAGCCCCAGGAGGGTAAATGGTCAAATTGCCACCCTTCCTTTTGTAGGAGTTCAAAAATACTATGATGGCTCCGTTGCTTTTCTATTTGAAAATGGATTTTTTCTTTGATTCAGCAATCCCAAAGTTTCTTTTTGATCCAACCAAAAAGTGAAAAATTTGGTTTTTTTTTTAACTCTTTTTTTTATAACTTAAAAATTGTTAAGAGACTTTCGGTGTGAAAACAACCAAGTTTGTAACGCTGAATTGGACTTCCGATAGATAAGAGAAAATCGGAAATATCTTTTATCTCATACTACTCTCTCGATACATAATCGAATCTTTTGAAAAAAAAAAACAATGCACGAATTTTTCATATCGAATTCGAAGTGCCATGCTATTATTACTTAATATTCATATGGCGAAGGCATAGTTTTACTTTTTCTCTCAAATAAAAAACCCCATTGGCGCCAAGCGTGAGGGAATGCTAGACGTTTGGTAATTTCTCCTCCAACCAGGATAAAAGATCCCATTGACGCGGCCAATCCCATGCATATTGTATGGACCTCCGGTCGCACAAATTGCATAGTATCATAAATAGCGATTCCGGGTATTACCCATCCGCCAGGAGAGTTTATAAACAAATAAAGATCTTTGGTATCATCCTCGATACTGAGATATACCATAAGACCGATAAGTTGATTCGAGATCTCGCTATCAACTTCTTGGCCTAAAAAAAGTAATCTTTCTCGATAAAGTCGGTTGAGTAGGGCAAAATTGTATCCCTTAGGAACCGTACATGCATCTTTTGGTGCATACGGTTCAAAAAACAAATAGCGAAAAAAAAAGAATCAATGTATAGATTAAGGGCTTTTTCTTCGATTTTTCAATAAAGACGAATTTTTTTCTTCTTTATTATATAATAGAAAAACTTATCGAATTCACTTTTCATTGATGTATTGTTTCATCGAGATTCAATCCAAATCACGATGGTATTTTCTTGTTCCTGAATGGGTCTCTTTCATCTTTTTAGGTTTATGCTCTACTCCGGGTAAAGATTCACCCCCTTTTGATTTGCACATATAGGACAAATCTTCTCACCACCATTTCTTTTTGGTATGACTTTCCAAATAACAAACAGGAATGATTTAGGATACACGTAGTAATCCTAGATATATTACCAATTGGGTTTTTTCTAAACGGAGCCTGGATACTTCATTTTTTTAGTCCAATCACAGTCAACCATAAATTATTCGAATTGATAATAGTACTATGAATTCCTCCAAACAATGCATCTAATTGCACTTCACGCTCCAATTTTTGTATGATTCCATTTCTACTTCTTGGGCGAAACAGAGGATATCTCGATCGGGCGAGAGAACGGGTAAATCCCATATGACCCAATATATCTCACAAGTCGCACTATACGTCAACCCAAGATGCATCTTCCTCTCCAGGACTTCGGAAAGGTACTTTTGGAACACCAATAGGCATAAATTGAAAGAAAAAAGAACTAAATACTATATTTCACTTTGATGTGGAAACGTAATAATGTGGTTTTATTGTCTTTAGAATATTGTCTTTATCATATTTATTTTCTCCATAGATTAGAAAAATTCAGAAAGAAAGAAAAAATAAATAAAGGCAATTTTTTACGAGTAAGCCTTTCGAATGATAAACGCATTTACTCATAGAAAGTGGTATCAATCCACCATTGCGTATTGGTACTTATCGAGTATAGAATAAATCTGCTTCTCTTTGTTCTTACGAACAGAATTCTTCCATTATTTGGAACACAATAGAATAAATAACCCTTGTTAGGAAATAATCCACTGAACAGGGGAAGTTCGCAGCATAGTCCTAGTATATTCCAATGCAATAAAGTTACGTAGTGTTTATTTTTCTTTGATAAAGGGGTATTTTCCATGGGTTTGCCTTGGTATCGTGTTCATACCGTTGTATTGAATGATCCCGGCCGATTGCTTTCCGTTCATATAATGCATACAGCTCTGGTTGCTGGTTGGGCGGGTTCGATGGCTCTCTATGAATTAGCAGTTTTTGATCCTTCTGACCCCGTTCTTGATCCAATGTGGAGACAAGGTATGTTCGTTATACCCTTCATGACTCGTTTAGGAATAACCAATTCGTGGGGGGGTTGGAGTATCACAGGAGCGACTGTAACGAATCCAGGGGTTTGGAGTTACGAAGGTGTAGCTGGGGCACATATTTTCTTTTCTGGCTTATGCTTTTTGGCAGCTATCTGGCATTGGGTCTATTGGGATCTAGAAATATTTTCTGATGAACGTACAGGAAAACCTTCTTTGGATTTGCCCAAGATCTTTGGAATTCATTTATTTCTCTCCGGGGTGGCTTGCTTTGGTTTTGGTGCATTTCATG